ACTCAAACTTCAATCAAGTAGAAAAAAACAAAGCTTTAATTTAATAAATTATTAAATTAAATATATTAAGATTATATTTAAGATTATATAGATTAAACTCTTCAATTTTCTATTAAAGTTTCAAGATTATAAAATTCTAATATACATATACTAATAAAGATTTAGAATAGATACAAAAAAATAGACTAATAAAAATAATGAATAAAATAATAAAAAAAGGAAAGTGAATTATCGTAGATTATCGTATATATTTCATGTAGAAACATATAGAAATGATGAATAAGCCCATTTATTTACACTTTTAATTTACATTTATATTTATTATATACTTAACTTAATATATGTTTAAGTATGCATCTATGTTATATACTTTGATATACTTATATAATCTATTTAATATATTATATATATATTAGTATCTCTATATAGATTACTATTTCTACGCCCTATTAGATTTATTCCTTATTAGTATATACATAATATACTCTTATATTCTATATTCTTTAGTATTGTATATACTCAATACTCACTTAAGTAGAATTCTATATATATAGTATAATTGAATATATCTTTATAACAATAACAGGATAAAATGTTAATATAACAACAAATATAACAATAAATAAGAGGTACAAATATTAAATTATTAAATCGAGGTACTCATTCTATGACAACTATCAGCAACTTACCCGCTATTTTTGTGCCTTTAGTAGGCTTAGTATTTCCGGCAATTGCAATGGTTTCTTTATCTCTTCATGTTCAAAAAAACAAGATTTTTTAGATATTATGGGATTTAATCTTATCTATTGTTTTTTCAAGACTTAGGCTTACTTGGATCATAGTACAATTCTCTATGTAGTAGAATATGGTATAATGTGTAGCTTCTTCCGAACAGAAGTTCGTATGCATAAACACGATCTATGGGAAAATGAATTATAGCTATTTGAAGATAAATCATTATCGGGATGAATTTCTGAAACGTAAAGTCAATATATCTAAATGTCTGTGGATATCTATAATAAATCATAAAAAAAAAGATGTTATTAGTTTAGTTTATCTCTAAGCAATTGATGAATTACTCCTAAAGCTTCACATCATAATAGTGCTAGTCGATGAGGATTACTTCGGAAACAAAAAGATTAAAGTCAAATTTATTGGGGTTTATCTCCCAATTACAATAAAATGCAACTAGATCTAATATAGTATGAGTTGGCGATCAGACCGTATATGGATAGAACTTATAGCGGGGTCTCGAAAACCGAGTAATGTCTGCTGGGCTTTTATCCTTTTTTTAGGTTCATTAGGGTTTTTATTGGTTGGAACTTCTAGTTATCTTGGTAGGAATCTTATACCGTTATTTCCCTCTCAGCAAATAATTTTTTTTCCACAAGGAATCGTTATGTCTTTCTATGGAATCGCGGGTCTTTTTATTAGTTCATATTTGTGGTCCACAATTTCGTGGAATGTGGGTAGTGGTTATGATCGATTCGATATAAAAGAAGGAATAGTATGTATTTTTCGTTGGGGATTTCCTGGAAAAAATCGTCGCATCTTTCTCCGATTCCTTATGAAAGACATTCAATCCATCCGAATAGAAGTTAAAGAGGGTATTTATGCTCGTCGTGTCCTTTATATGGAAATCAGAGGCCAGGGGTCCATTCCCTTGACTCGTACCGATGAGAATTTGACTCTACGAGAAATTGAACAGAAAGCTGCTGAATTGGCCTATTTCTTGTGTGTACCAATTGAAGTATTTTGAAAAAAGGCGAATGCTTTCTTATTCTTAGCAAAAGGGAAAAAACTATAACTCAAGAATTCTCTTTCTCTTTTTTCTATAGCATAACTTAACTGAAGTTTCTGCCGAACTCTGATTAGAACAAAAAAAGTAAACTTACACGGACCAATCCTAAAGCGAAATAGTTTTTATCCATAAATCATTTTTTATGAGTATGTAAATCCACTTAAATCAATTCAGTAACGGAACAAGTAAGAAATCGGAATAAAGAATTTCTCTTTTTTTTTTTTCAATATTGTGAATTTAGTAAATACAGATAGATTCTCTCTTGTAAATCATCTCTCCTTTTTTGTTAATCAACATTTTTTATCTTTTTTTGTGCTATTTAATTACCAACCGATTGGACCGCTTATAATGATAACATTTCTATCTTGTTTTGACACTCATTTTTGATCATAGCATCGCAGTATTCTTCATAAAATTCTATCAATTATTCCTGTACTGAGGGTGGCCAGCGATTTTTTTTTCGAAATCTTTGGATATTTTGATAAACTGGGAGTTCTTTCGTCTCGAAATTCGAATAATATTCATTATTTGAAATGGCTTTTTCGTGCATTCATCCAAAGGGGACAATTGCTTCGAATCATATATTTTGAAAGAATATTCTATAGAATATTCTAGTTTATTTATTTCTTCATTCAATTTGAAGTGGAATCTTTCTTATTCTATTTCTGTATTTCTATATTGTTTTTCTGTATTCTTTCTAAATTCAAGGACCAACCCATTGTCATTGTACGGAATCACAAATAAAAAACGGAGAATAGGCTCATTGTAATGTAATAGAACTGATATTTGATATAAATCTTAGTATCGTATAGAGAGAGTCGACGAATGAGATGAGTTCATTTCAAAATTCACAGACGAGCAAATGGCAAAAAAGAACGCATTTATTTCCCTTTTATATCTTGCATCGATAGTATTTTTGCCTTGGTGGATCTCTCTCTCATTTACATTTAATAAAAGTCTGGAATCTTGGGTTAATAATTGGTGGAATACTAGGCCCTCCGAAATCTTTTTGAATGATATTCAAGAAAAGAATATTCTAAAAAAATTCATAGAATTAGAGGAACTCTCCCTCTTCGACGAAATTCTAAAGGAATACCCGGAAAGGCGTTTACAAAAGCTTCACATTGGGGTTTACAACGAAACGATCCAATTGATCAAGATGCACAATGAGGGTCGTATCCATACGATTTTACATTTCTCAACAAATATAATTTCTTTCGTTATTCTAAGTGTTTATTCTATTCTAAGTAATGAAGAACTTATTTTTCTTAACTCTTGTCTTCAAGAATTTCTATATAATTTAAGCGACACAATAAAAGCTTTTTCTATTCTTTTATTAACTGATTTATGTATAGGATTCCATTCGCCCCATGGTTGGGAACTAATGATTGCCTCTATCTACAAAGATTTTGGATTTGCTCAAAATGATCAAATTATATCCGGCGTTGTTTCTACTTTTCCAGTCATTTTAGATACAATTTTTAAATATTGGATTTTTCGTTATTTAAATCGTGTATCTCCGTCACTTGTAGTGATTTATCATTCAATGAATGATTGAAAAATGATCGACCGATCCAATTATAATGTTTCTTACTTTGTAACATAAGTAAAACAGTCAAAATTGTACTTATTTTTTCTACCCACCCGGGGGATTCCTTCAATATTCGAGTAAAATTATTTCATTAAATAACAGAATCATAGATAGGAAACTATACTAGTGACTTATCTAATTTTATTGTAGAAATTTTCGGGATCAATGATTGGACTATGCAAATGAGAAATACCTTTTCTTGGATAAAGGAAGAGATTATTCGATTCATTTCCGTATCGCTCATAATATATATAATAACTCGGGTGCCCATTTCAAATGCGTATCCTATTTTTGCACAGCAGAGTTATGAAAATCCACGAGAAGCGACTGGCCGTATTGTATGTGCCAATTGCCATTTAGCTAACAAGCCCGTGGATATCGAGGTTCCACAAGCCGTACTTCCTGATACTGTATTTGAAGCAGTTGTTCGAATTCCTTATGATCTGCAACTGAAACAAGTTCTTGCTAATGGTAAAAAAGGAGCCTTAAATGTGGGAGCTGTTCTAATTTTACCTGAGGGGTTTGAATTAGCCCCTCCCGATCGTATATCGCCCGAGATTAAAGAAAAGATAAGAAATCTGTCTTTTCAGAGCTATCGCCCCACGAAAAAAAATATTCTTGTGATAGGTCCTGTTCCTGGTCAAAAATATAGTGAAATCACCTTTCCTATTCTTTCCCCAGACCCCGCTACTAAGAAAGACGTTCACTTCTTAAAATATCCCATATACGTAGGCGGGAACAGGGGAAGGGGTCAGATTTATCCCGACGGGAGCAAGAGTAACAATAATGTTTATAATGCTACAGCGGCGGGTATCGTAAGCAAAATCATACGAAAAGAAAAAGGGGGATACGAAATAACCATAGTGGATGCATCGGATGGACGTCAAGTGGTTGATATTATCCCTCCAGGACCAGAACTTCTTGTTTCAGAGGGCGAATCCATCAAATTGGATCAACCGTTAACGAGTAATCCTAACGTGGGTGGATTTGGTCAGGGGGATGCGGAAATAGTACTTCAAGATCCATTACGTGTACAAGGCCTTTTGCTCTTCTTGGTATCTATTATTTTGGCACAAATCTTTTTGGTTCTTAAAAAGAAACAGTTTGAGAAGGTTCAATTGTCTGAAATGAATTTCTAGTTTATCAATATCAAGTTCTAAAAAAAACCAAATTTTTGTTGGAAATTGTGTTATCTAATTCTGTATGATCAAAAAAAACTTATGAAAAGCCTTTTGCTTCTTTATATTCTTTTTCTATCAGATTTTGGGAATTACTTGTACCGCATTATTAGTCATAGTATGTATGCTGTGAAGAAGACTATTTGACTTTACTTAACTCTTCTTTATTCCTTTGTTTTTTCAATAAAAAAAATGGAAGCGGTATGATTATGTTACTATTGTCAGATTTAAATGCCATAGAATGAATCAATCGTTTTCTATTCTAATAGAATAAAAGTTGACTAAATACGAAACATAAGATAAATAATCGGGGAATATAAACCAAAGTATAAAAAAGATGAATGAGAGGAAAAAAGAATTCGATTCTAAGAGGGATTATTTGTCTTCCTAGTCTTTGACACAAGAAAAGGTATTTTCCACAACCCTTTAC